AAAGCATATCCGTATATCAGTCCGTATCTACGAGCCTTTTTAGGGCGTATATCACTGATTGGACCTTATGTTAGTTAATTACATACCTGGAAGAGTTCCATTGGTCATTCGATGGAACTCCCTGAAGGCTAAAGTCTACCTGTCCCGGTTATAAGGTAACTCCCCCACCAACCGGAGATGCCCAGAATGGAACTACCGGGGCAAGCATGATCAGAAGAACATAGCAGTAATAACAAGACAGATCTGATGCATGATGAGAAGGCCCCAATGAAAGAGGTTAAAGAGGCTGTTAGCCAATAGTCTTTCTGAGCTAAGGATGAAAAGGGGAGGTGGTGAACCAGAATTCTTAACTAGAAGGTAGGGGGCAGGAAAGCCCTTTCCCCCCTTGCCGAATGCTAGAGCAACTGTTCCATGGGCGGAAAAAGACTCCTAGAGGCTTTCTTTATGGCTTGCTTTCTGATTCTGTTCCCGTGTACGAGGGGGGTTCGGTAGGATGCCCTCGCAAAGTATGATTATTCAAATCGCTAGAAACGACTTCTTGGTCTGCCTCTAGCTCGTCCTATACCTCTTGATCTAGGTATGCCTCTAACCTTTCTTCCTGTTCTTAGACTTTAGAGTGAGTTCTATATATAAGTATAGAGGAGATGCGATGAAGAGTCTGATATTAGGCGGATATTCCCTCCGCGTAGAGAAGGAAGGAAGAATTACAATACACAAGAGAGAAGAAAAAAAAGCTTCAAATGAACATTCAGAACATGAGGCATATGGTGGAACACTACTTTCTTTAGTACCTTTGTGGCAAGGAAGAAGAAGAAGAGGAAAGTAGTAGACTAGAAGAGAATCCGTGCCCTACTGATTCTGTACCTTTTGAGGTCTGTGCCTCACGGGAATTGTACCTTTTCGTAGTCTTATTGAACTCTGTTACAGGAGTGCCATTAGGGAAAGAGCAGATCTACTTATGAGGAATCTCTTACCCCTTATGCCGCGGAAGAAAGATGCTGGCAATGACTCTTGACTATGGGCATGGTAACAGAGGAAGCTAGTCTGGTTCTCGATTCCAATAGAGGGATAAGGGGCTTCCTTCAAACGCGCCTAGACCATGGATGGTATCGAAGCAGGAAAGAAAGGCTCGCTGAGAAGCGGCTTCCCCTGAGGAATAGAACCTCTTCGGCTACAGTTTCTAACTCCTACGATTGAGTGAAAGGAAGTGGAAGCAAGAGCATCAACTTGATAATGGCTAGAAAGAATGCGCTTTCGAGCCTTGGCTTCCTACCGCTCTTGACAACCTAAGAGGGTTAAAAACTCCTCAATCACAGATGTAGGAGAGGAATACCGCTCATTCAATGAGAGACTGGGAATTCACCGATGAGAGAATAGACTAATTATGATTGAAAAAGTGGCGATACGCCGCATCATCAAATGAGTAGAATCGACTAATTACGAAACAAATACTGTAGTGTAGATTCACCGAAGAAAGCAAATCCAGGACTGGTAGAAAAGAAGCTCGGAACTCACTTCAGTTGGCATGCCTTACCCTATTCCCTGGTAAACTACCCACTCTCTGATAAACAAACTAAACTATTCGTCGAAGATAGTCAATCAAAGAATACGCTAATAAGGAGAAGTAAAAAGCTCGACCGTTAGGGAGAGGAGAAACAAGACAACAAGGCAGTCACTCATAACTAGTAAGACAGGAGAAGAGAGTAGTAACTCATAAACCAGGGAAAGCAGAAAGTTAGATTGGAGAAAGACCATGAGAAGGTATTCCCAGATAAGAAAGAAATAACATCCAAATGCTACGAGAAAGGCCAATAGGTCATATATTCTACTATCTATGTCCCATTGGAAGTATATCTTAGGGCCCTCAGCCGTCTTGAGAATGAAGTTCTCTCCACCTATGGCCAAAACCAGAGAAAGCCTTTTTCCCTAATACGCAGGCAAAAAGAAATTCATTTTTGTGTCGCATATAGCTACAAAATGAGAGAATGGGAATTCCCTTAGGGAGCAGACTCCATTTTCATATTTTTTATGTCGGATATAGGCCCAAAACCACAGAAAACTTAGTTCTTTTTGGTCGAGCTATCTCATTCTTCCTCTCCCGTCTACATTGGGGTTCAATCCAATGACTTACCGATCTAAGTTAGAGAGTAAACGCCACTTAAGATGAATAATTGGTGTCTACCCATGTGTAAAAGAGGACAAAAGTGACTGCTTAGATGCCTAACAGAAGAGGAGTCACCGATTGAAGATGTAAAACAGGATGACTTAGCAATCTCTGTGGAAAAAGCTCGAGCAGCTATATGAGCGGAAGACTGGGAACAATAAGTTGTTCTTGATCAAACAGATGATGAGGCTAAAGTATCATGATGGAACTCCTATCACGGATCATTTGAATACTTTTCAAGGAATTATTAATCAGCTTGCAGGAATGGGTATCAAGTTTGAAGATGAGATCCAAGGTTTATGGCTCCTTGGCACTTTGCCGGATTCTTGTGATACTTTTAGGACATCATTGTCCAACTCCGCACCGAAAGGCATGATTTCTATGGAATTGGCTAAAGGCAGCATCTTAAATGAAGAGATGAGAAGGCCGTTGGCGCCTCTTCACATTCAGATGTCTTAGTTGTTGAAAGGCGGGGGAGAAGTCAGAGTCGAGGTCCGAGTAACAGAGGTAATCAGCGAAGTAAATCGAGAGGAAAATTTGCTGATATTGAGTGCTACCATTGTGGTAAGAAAGGGCACACGCAACGATTTTGCAGACAGTTAAAGAAAGAGAATAAAAGAGGCAGTCACAGTAATCAAGAGAGTGGCCATAAGAAAGATGATGGTGACAATGAAAATGCCGAGGTAAATGCAACAACCGCTGAGTTCCTTGTTTGTCTTGATCATGATATGGTCAATCTTGCACATGATGATTCGAGTTGGGTTGTTGACAGTGGTGCTACATGTCACGTTACATCGCAAAGAGACTTTTATTCGTCTTACACTCCAGGTGACTATGGTGTCATTAAGATGGGCAATGATGGGTTATCAAAGATTGTTGGAGTTGGAGATGTCTGCTTGAAATATGATACTGGAATGGAATTAGTTTTGCGCAACGTAAAACATGTCCCAGATATGAGACTCAATGTGATTTCCACAGGCTTACTTGACGATGATGGTTACTATAGCGGATTTGGTAACGGATTGTGGAAACTCACTCGTGGCTCTTTGATCGTAGCAAGAGGCAAGAAGTTTCTGCAGTTATATGTGACACATCCGAAGATCTCTCACAATATTGTTAATGCAGTGAAGAATATTGATATGACCGATTTGTGGCATAAAAGACTTGGGCACATGAGTTTGAAGGGGATGTCTCTGTTATCGAAGAGAAAGGTATTACCCGGTGTGCATGATGTTCATTTAGAAAGGTGCTGTTACGCCCTACGAATGGAAGTGAAAAGCCTACGCTTGTTGAAGTTAGGTAATGCAGTTCTATAACCTGTTTATGCGGGCCTCGCGTATGATTCTACCTCTGGAAAGGAATACGGCTAATTCCCCTCTGTTAACTGACTCGGGACTAATAAGGCCTATTCTACAGAAGGGGAAGAGACTTTCGTTAGCTGCTTGTTCGCCTTCTCGGAACTCCCCTATCGCCTCTTACGCTGGAATCCCCCGGGTATCGAAGCCTTGCGCTAGACTAATCAACAACAACAGCAAAGTCAAAAGCAAGGGGTCACATCCTTCCATCCACTTCCTCAGACTGAAGACTGATACTTACCTGGAATTTCCTCTACTGACAAAGGGCTTAGCCCCGTTCGTGAGACTAATCATAGCATCCCATCCCTTACCATATCATATGGGTTGGGAAAGGGTAGCAGCCAATCATGTGCATTAGAAAGAAAGCTCGCCGCTGTTCAAATAGGTATCTGATTCGTTTTGCCAGGCTTCTCTTACGATACGCCCTCTGTCCGATCTCTTTTTCAAATCCTGTTGTTCCTCGATCACAGGATACCTCTAGTTGGAAAAGAGAGTAGACTCCTTGTTCGGACGGCGGTACGCTGTTCTCTTTTCTAAGCCAATGCCCGGCTTCTGCTCTTGAGCCGTTCTACTAACCTTCCCTTTCGTCTTCCTAGGGTTGGGCCGAAGTACCTGTAGGCAAAGATAGGTAGAATGACCTGGCATGTTTCACCGAAAGGCGGATCCTTCGCTCCCACTTATAATACAGCGATACCGGAGTAGAAAGCCCGAACTAAGAGTTCAATACCGGGGGTCTCCCCTACTAAATGAATTAGGAAAAACCTGTCAATAGGAAGAAAGAAGAATACTAGTTCGCCTATCAAGATCGCAGGAAGCTGCCCCTAGTGCAAGACTCATCCACAGGAGCAGGAAGGCAGGGGATTCTGTTCCGAGCCGGGGTTAAGATCCCCTTCTGGTGAGCGAGTCGCTTTGAGGCCACCTTTCTTTATTGTAGTTCCGCTTCTTGCTCTGGAGCTGACATAAACTCATCTTCTTGAATGGCAAGGCTTGCTCTTCCTTATTTGTAGTAAAGTTCGGGAAAATGAACTCCTCTTGAAAAGCCTATTCCTTATTCACGCTAGAGGTCTTGATGTGGAATTTTCTCATTGATTGTGCATTCCCTCCGGTTCGTTAATCCGTCTTCCTTGATACGCCGCTGCTTTGGGTTTCTTCTTTCTAAGGCATTTACGCGGATAAGGAAAGGAAATTGAGCCGCCTCTTTCTCTTATCTGCACTTGAGTCGCTTCTCTCGCGATACCTAGACACAGGTTAGAATATGCTCGACTAAAAGGATCCGTAGGAGAAGGACTCGGGAGAGGGAATACGAGTTCCATTCCTGTAAGAGTAGTTCCAGTTGTTTGTAGCTAAGGGTCAATTATCCCGCCCCCACTAACAAACAAGCCCTCTGCTGCTAAGGGAGGAAAGCAAGGCTAAAGATAGTGTAGCTAGGGTGATCGCTCTCTTCTTTTCGGTAATAAGCAGTTGTTATATTCTACGCTATT